AGACTTATATATTCCTTATTTTGGTATATACTCACTTAGGTATACTTTGTATAATAATTATATATAATTATTATATATGAATTAGAAAATATATATGAATTAGAAAAAAAAAAAATATCTTTATAACAATATAAAGTTACAATAGAAAACAATAAATAAAAATAACAGGTACAAATATTAAATCGAGGTACCCATTCAATGATAACTCTCAACAACTTTCCCTCCGTTTTTGTGCCTTTAGTGGGCTTAGTATTTCCGGCAATTGCAATGGTTTCTTTATCTCTTTATGTTCAAAAAAACAAGATTTTTTAGATACTACAGGGACACCTCTTATCCAATTCTTATTTTTTTAACTTATTTTGATCATAACACCCATATCTATTTCATAGAATATGGTATAACATGTGGTTTATTTCGAGCATAAGCTCTTATGTATGTGTAAACATGATATATGGGTAAATGAATTATAAGAATTTTCAAATGGATTGGTATCGAGAAGAATTTCGGAAATGTAAAGTAAATATATCTATATGGGGATATCTATAGGACATCAAATCGTATGAAAGAGAGGTTTTTTTTTTAGTTTTGATCTAAGCAATTCGATGAATTTTTCTAAAAGGTTCACATCGTAGTAGTGCTGGTTGATGAGAGTTGTTTCGGAAACAAAAAAAGTAAAATACAATTTCTTTTTGTTATTCTTCCAATTCAAATAAAATGCAACTAGGTCTAGTGAGAATATGAGTTGGCGATCAGAACGTATATGGATAGAACTTATAGCGGGATCTCGAAAAATAAGTAATTTTGGTTGGGCCCTTATTCTTTTTTTAGGTTCATTAGGTTTTGTATTGGTTGGAACCTCCAGTTATTTTGGTAGGAATTTTATATCTTTATTTCCTTCTCAGCAAATCCATTTTTTTCCACAAGGGATCGTGATGTCTTTCTATGGGATCGCGGGTCTTTTTATTAGCTCTTACTTGTGGTGCACAATTTCGTGGAATGTGGGTAGTGGTTATGATCGATTCGATATAAAAGAGGGCATAGTGTGTATTTTTCGTTGGGGATTTCCTGGAAAAAACCGTCGCATATTCCTGCGATTCCTTATGAAAGATATTCAGTCCATCAGAATAGAAAATAAAGAGGGTCTTTTTGCTCGTCGGGTCCTTTATATGGAAATCAGAGGCCAGGGGGCCATTCCCTTGACGCGTACTGATGAAAATTTGACTCCACGAGAAATTGAACAAAAAGCTGCTGAATTGGCCTATTTCTTGCGCGTACCAATTGAAGTCTTTTGAAAAAAGGAACTAAAAAACGAATACTTTGCCAGAGGGAAAAAACTCAAGAACCTCCTTTTTTTTTTCTACACCATAACTTTTGTTCTGAATGCCGATTCAAGCCAAAATAAACGTATACGAAGCAACCCTAAAACGAAAATTTTTGTGTCAATAATTTTTTTTTTTTTGAAATCGAAATATTTGCTATTTTATTTAATAGAATGGGAGTTCTTTCGTCTCGAAATCCGACAAATTATTAATTTGAAGTGGGCTCTTTCTTATTTGATTTCTCTATTCTTTCTAGATTCAAGAACTAACCTAACCACTATACTGCATCACAAAAAAAAACCTCGAAATAGATTAGATTAATGGACTCGATGACTTGGGATATAACTTATGCTTGATAGAAATATCATATAGAGTCGATGCATGGGGTGAGTTCATTAAAACTTCAAAAATTCACAGACGGAAAAAATGGCAAAAAAGAAAGTATTCATTTCCCTTCTATATCTTGCATTTATAGTATTTTTGCCTTGGTGGATCTCTCTCTCATTTAAAAAAAGTCTGGAATCTTGGATTACTAATTGGTGGAATATTAGCCAATCCGAAATTTTTTTGAATGATATTCAAGAAAAGAGTATTCTAAAAAAATTCATAGACTTAGAGGAACTCCTTCGTTTGGAGGAAATGATAAAGGAATACCCAGAAACCCATTTTCAAAAGCTTCGCGTCGAAATCTATAAAGAAACAACCGAATTGATCAAGATGCACAACGAGGATCGTATCCATACAATTTTTCACTTCTCGACAAATATAATCTGTTTCGTTATTCTAAGTGGTTATTCTATTCTAGGTAATGAAGAACTTGTGCTTCTTAACTCTTGGGTTCAAGAATTCCTATATAACTTAAGCGACACAATAAAAGCCTTTTCTATTCTTTTATTAACTGATTTGTGTATAGGATTCCATTCGCCCCACGGTTGGGAATTAATGATTGGCTCTGTCTACAAAAATTTTGGATTTGCTCATAATGATCAAATTATATCCGGTCTTGTTTCTACTTTTCCAGTTATTTTAGATACAATTTTAAAATATTGGATCTTTCGTTATTTAAATCGCGTATCTCCTTCACTTGTAGTGATTTATCATTCAATGAATGACTGAAAAATGATCGAACGACCAAATTATAATATTTTTGTTACTTTGTACATAAGCAAAACAAACACTCA